ATTTTACCGAATAAATGATTATTTTCCACTAATCATAAAGACATTGGAACATTATATTTTCTTTTTGGTGCTTGAGCGGGGATAGTAGGAACATCATTAAGTTTATTAATTCGATCGGAATTAGGAACTCCAGGATCATTAATTGGGGATGATCAAATTTATAATGTAATCGTTACAGCTCATGCTTTTATTATAATTTTTTTCATAGTTATACCTGTAATAATTGGGGGATTTGGGAATTGATTAGTTCCTTTAATACTTGGAGCTCCAGATATAGCATTTCCTCGAATAAATAATATAAGATTTTGATTATTACCACCTTCATTAAGTCTTTTAATTATAAGAAGAATTGTTGATAATGGTGCAGGAACTGGATGAACAGTTTATCCTCCCTTAGCTGCTAATGTAGCTCATAGAGGATCTTCTGTTGATTTAGCAATTTTTAGATTACACTTAGCAGGAATTTCATCTATCCTAGGTGCAGTTAATTTTATTACTACTGTAATTAATATACGACCTAAAGGAATAAATATAGATCGTATACCTTTATTTGTCTGAGCAGTAAAAATCACAGCTATTTTATTACTTTTATCTTTACCTGTTCTTGCTGGAGCAATTACAATATTATTAACTGATCGAAATTTAAATACTTCTTTTTTTGATCCAGCAGGAGGGGGAGATCCTATTCTTTATCAACATTTATTTTGATTTTTCGGACATCCTGAAGTGTATATTTTAATTCTTCCTGGATTTGGAATAATTTCCCATATTATTAGACAAGAAAGAGGAAAAAAAGAAGCTTTTGGAACTTTAGGAATAATTTATGCAATAATAGCAATCGGTCTATTAGGATTTGTTGTTTGAGCCCATCATATATTTACTGTAGGAATAGATGTTGATACTCGAGCTTATTTCACTTCAGCAACAATAATTATTGCTGTACCTACAGGAATTAAAGTTTTTAGATGATTAGCAACATTACATGGTACCCAATTATTATATAGACCAGTTTCACTTTGAGCATTAGGATTCGTATTCTTATTTACAGTAGGTGGTTTAACAGGAGTAGTATTAGCTAATTCATCAATTGATATTATTCTTCATGATACATATTATGTAGTTGCTCATTTTCATTATGTTCTTTCAATAGGAGCTGTTTTTGCAATTATAGCAGGAATTGTACAATGATTCCCATTATTTACAGGATTAACTTTACACAATAAATTTTTAAAAATCCAATTTTTTATTATATTTATTGGAGTAAATATAACATTTTTTCCACAACATTTTTTAGGATTGAGTGGTATACCTCGACGATATTCAGATTATCCAGATGCATTTACTTTATGAAATGTTGTTTCTTCAATTGGTTCCTTAATTTCTCTAGTTAGAGTAATTTTATTACTCTATATTTTTTGAGAAGCATTAGCTGTTCATCGAAAAAGTTTATCATCAACTAGAATAGTAACATCAATTGAATGACTTCAACACTTTCCACCTGCTGAACATAGATATTCTGAATTACCAATTCTTACAGAAAATTTCTAATATGGCAGATTAGTGCATTGGATTTAAACCCCAAATATAAAGTTTAACCTTTTTTTAGAAATCGCTACATGAAAAACTCTTCTCCTTCAAGATAGGGCTTCACCCTTAATAGAACAACTTTCCTTTTTTCATGACCATACTTTAATAATTCTAGTAATTATTACTGTTCTTGTTGGACAACTAATAATTACTTTATTTTTTAATAAATTTTCTCACCGATATCTTTTAGAAGGACAATTAATTGAAATTGTATGAACAATTCTACCAGCTGTAACATTAATTTTTATTGCATTACCATCTCTTCGATTAATTTATATTTTAGATGAAATTAATAATCCTATATTAACTATTAAATCTATTGGTCATCAATGATATTGATCTTATGAATATTCAGATTTTAAAAATATTGAATTTGATTCTTATATAATTCCTTCAAATTCAATAAAACCATTTAATTTTCGACTTTTAGATGTAGATAATCGAACAGTAATTCCTTACGAAACTCAAATTCGTATATTAGTTACAGCTATAGATGTAATTCATTCATGAACTGTACCTTCTTTAGGAGTAAAAATTGATGCTACTCCTGGCCGATTAAACCAAGTTGGTTTTTCAACTAATCGGACAGGATTATTTTACGGTCAATGTTCTGAAATTTGTGGAGCAAATCATAGATTTATACCAATTGTAATTGAAAGAATTTCACCTAAATATTTTATAAAATGAATTTTTAAAACATCTGAGACTTCATTAGATGGCTGAAAGTAAGCAATGGAATTTTAAACCATTATATAGTAGTTTACACCTACTTCTAATGAAAAATTTAGTTAAAATATAACATTAGCTTGTCAAGCTAAAATTATTATTATATAATAATTTTTAATCCCTCAAATAGCTCCTATTAGATGATTAATTCTATATTTATTTTTCTTTATAATTTTTATTATTTTTAATATTATTAATTATTATTCTCTAAACTATAATATTAAATCTTCTAAAAATACAAAATCTTCTTTAAATTATAATTGAAAATGATAACTAATTTATTTTCATCATTTGATCCAAGAACAAATTTTAATTTATCATTAAATTGAATTAGATCTTTAATTGGTTTATTAATTATTCCTACATATTATTGATTAATTCCATCACGATTTCATATAATTTGATTTAAAATTATTTTTACCTTACATAAAGAATTTAAAATTTTAATCGGATATAATAAAACTCAAGGAAGAACATTAATTTTTATTAGACTATTTTCCTTTATCTTATTCAATAACTTTTTAGGTTTATTTCCATATATTTTTACTAGAACAAGACATATAACTTTAACTTTATCTCTAGCATTACCATTATGATTAAGGTTTATATTATTTGGATGAATTAATAATACTATTCATATATTTGCTCATTTAGTTCCTCAAGGAACACCTCCTATTTTAATACCATTTATAGTATGTATTGAAACAATTAGAAATATTATTCGACCAGGAACATTAGCTGTTCGATTATCAGCTAATATAATTGCTGGACATTTATTAATAACATTACTAGGAAACACAGGACCAATATTAAATATTTTAATAATCAATTTTCTTATTATTATTCAAATTTTATTATTAATTCTTGAATCTGCAGTTTCTATTATTCAATCTTATGTATTTGCAATTTTAAGAACATTATATTCTAGAGAAGTAAACTAATGAATTTACATAAAAATCATCCTTTTCACCTTGTAGATGTAAGACCTTGACCTTTATTAGGTTCATTAGGAGCAATAACAACAATAATAGGACTAATTAAATGATTTCATCTATATGATAATAATCTTTTATTATTAGGATTTACTATTTTAATTTTAGTTATATATCAATGATGACGAGATATTACTCGAGAAAGAACTTATCAAGGTCATCATACTTATAATGTAACAATAGGATTACGTTGAGGAATAATTCTTTTTATTACTTCAGAAGTATTCTTTTTTATCTCTTTTTTTTGAGGATTCTTTCATAGATCTTTATCTCCTAGAATTGAATTAGGAATAATTTGACCTCCAAAAGGAATTCAAACATTTAACCCTATTGAAATTCCATTATTAAATACATTAATTTTATTAACTTCAGGATTAACAGTAACATGAGCCCATCATGGATTAATAGAAAATAATTACACTCAAGGATTACATGGATTAATTTTAACAGTAACATTAGGAATATATTTTACTTTACTTCAAGCTTATGAATATATTGAAGCACCTTTCACTATTGCTGACTCTGTTTATGGTTCATCATTTTTTATAGCCACCGGATTCCATGGACTTCATGTAATTATTGGCTCAACATTTCTTCTTATTTGTTTAATTCGACATATTCTTGGACATTTTAGATGTATTCATCATTTCGGATTTGAAGCAGCAGCATGATATTGACATTTCGTTGATGTTGTTTGATTATTTCTTTATATTTCTATTTACTGATGAGGTAGATAATTATTTATATAATATAATTATTATATTTGACTTCCAATCAAAAAATCTAGTACTTCTAGTATAAATAATTAAAATCATTTTTTTTTTATCATTAATAATTACCTTTATTTGTTTTATTATTATTTTATTATTAAATTTAATTTCAAAAAAAACATTTTCAGATCGAGAAAAAAGTTCACCTTTTGAATGTGGATTTGATCCTAAAAATCCTGCTCGATTACCATTTTCATTACAATTCTTTTTAATCGCAGTAATTTTCTTAATTTTTGATGTTGAAATTACTCTTTTATTCCCACTAATTATTACTTTAAAAATTTCTAATATTTTAAGTTACTCTTTTATTTTTATTTTTTTTATCATAATTTTAATTATTGGCTTATATCATGAATGAAATCAAGGAGCACTAAATTGAGCCTATTAGGATAATAGTTAACTATAACATTTAACTTGCACTTAAAAAGTATTGATTTTTCAATTTATCTTTAATAAGAAGCGATTATTTGCATTTAGTTTCGACCTAAAAGTTTGATGAATTTTCATCCTTATTTTAATTGAAACCAAATAGAGGTATATCACTGTTAATGATAAAATTGAGAAATTCTCCAATTAAAGAAATATGATATTCAAGATTAAGCTTCTAACTTAAATCTTAAGCGATGAAATTTCGTTTATATTTCTATTTATATAGTTTAAAAAAAACATTACATTTTCACTGTAAAATTAGAAATTTTCTTATAAATTACTTAAAAATATTACTATTTCCATAATATCTTCAATATTATACTCTATTATATAAGCTATTTAAGTAAAATAAAATAATTACAAAAATTAATCAAAAAATTATTAATATAAAATAAATTTTTAAATGATTAATTGACAATAATTGTAAAAATTTAGTTAAAAATTTTAAATTAAACGCTAAATTTTGACCACCATAATATTCTAATCAACCCTGATCAAAATTTTTTACATAAATATTTCCTATAAATACAGGATAATAATTTAAACCTAAAGTTGAAATAATTGGTATATTTCATATTATTCCTAAAAATCTTCTTAAAGTTAAATATTCTAAAGATTTTAATTGATAACTAATTTTAAATTTAGCTAATTCATAACCAATTCATATTCCTAAAATAATCATAAATAAAGTTATTATTTTTAAAATAAAAGGTAAACAAATATAATAAGGAGAAGGAAAAATTAATCATATTAATATTCTTCCTCTAAATACAACTGTAATAATTAATCCCATTATTCCTTTTAATATATAACCCCTTTCTTCTCTTAAACAATGAATTCTAATAAAATTAAAAGTTCCTGTCAATCTATAATAAGATAATCGAAATCTATAACAAACTGTTAAACCAATAGATAAATAAAATAATAAATAAATTAAACAATTTAATCTATTTATTGATATAACCTCAACAATTAAATCCTTTGAATAAAATCCCGATAAAAATGGAAGTCCACATAAAGAAAAATTACAAATATTAAAAAAAGAACAAACTAAAGGTATCTGATTAATTAAATTTCCTATATAACGAATATCTTGACAATTACTTATTCTATGAATAATTGCTCCAGCACATATAAATAATAATGCTTTAAATAAAGCATGAGTTAAAAGATGAAAAAAGGCTAATTCATAACTTCCTAAAAATAAAATTCTTATTATCAAACCTAATTGACTCAAGGTTGAAAGAGCAATAATTTTTTTTAAATCAAATTCAAAATTTGCCCCTAATCCTGATATAAATATTGTTAATCTAGCAATTAATAAAAAAATTATTTTTACTGATTCTCTAAAAACATAATTAAATCGGATTAATAAATAAACCCCAGCTGTTACTAAAGTTGAAGAATGAACTAAAGATGAAACTGGAGTTGGAGCTGCTATAGCAGCAGGTAATCACGAAGAAAATGGAATTTGAGCTCTTTTTGTTATTGCAGCCAAAATAATTATTAAAGAAATAAATTCTATAATACTATTATCTTTTAAAAAATCAAGATAATAATAAAATCTTCACCTACCAAAATTTAATATTCAAGCAATTGATATTAGTAAAGCTACATCACCAATTCGATTAGATAATGCTGTTAATATCCCAGCATTATAACTTTTTACATTCTGATAATAAATTACTAAACAATAAGAAACCAATCCTAATCCATCTCACCCTAAAAGAATAGAAATTAAATTTGGACTAATAATTAACAATATTATTGATAATACAAATATAACTACCAACAAAATAAATCGATTAATATTTAAATCACCTCTTATATATTCTTCTCTATATAAAATTACTATTGAAGAAATAAATAATACAAATCTTATAAATAATAGTGATATTCAATCTAATAAAATAGTTATTTCAATACATGAACTATTTAATCTAATTAAACAATATTCAATAATTATATTATAATCCTGAATTATAAATAAAATCCTAATTAAAAAACATACTAACGAAATATTAATTAACACAATAAAATAAATTTTACAAATTCTCACTATTCAAAATAATAATTATATCTCTGACTCCACAAATCAATATTTTTTTTAAACTATTTGAATAAATTCATAATGTAAAATACTCTCTTTTTAAAATTAAAATATTTAAAGGTAATCAATGTAAAAATAATAGTAAATACTCTCGTAATGAAATTATATAAATCCTAAAAATTCCTGAATAATATGTACCATGCTGAGAATACGAATATAAAAATAAAGAATAAGCAGCTCTAAAAAAAGAAATTAATCTTAATATAATTATTAAATATTTCCTAAATCTAACTAAACTATTAATTAATATAATTTCTCCTAATAAATTTAATGACGGAGGAGCTGCTATATTTGCCGCTCTAAATAAAAATCATCATAATGATAATCTTGGAAAAATATTTATTATCCCCTTATTTAAATATAATCTTCGTCTTAAAATTCGTTCATAAGAAATATTTGCTAAACAAAATAATCCTGATGAACATAACCCATGAGCTAATATTATTACTAAAGCTCCTCAAAATCCCCATGAATTTAAAGTTATAATTCCTCTTATAACTAACCCTATATGAGCAACAGAAGAATATGCAATTAAAGATTTAATATCTCTTTGTCGTAAACATACTAAAGAAACAAAAAAACCCCCCACTAATCTAATAATAATAAAAATAAAATTAAATTTTATTCCAATTCTTAAAAATAATCTTATTAAACGCATTAATCCATATCCACCTAATTTTAATATAATTCCTGCTAAAATTATTGAACCTGAAACAGGGGCCTCAACATGAGCTTTAGGAAGTCATAAATGAACAAAAAATATAGGTATTTTTACAAAAAAAACAAAATTTATACATAAATATATAAAAATATTATTTAAATTATTTTTTATAAAATAAAAATCTAAACTAAAATAATTTTCATAATAGTAAAAAATTGAAATTATTATAGGTAAAGAAACTAATAAAGTATAAAATAATAAATAAATTCCTGCTTCAATACGTTCAGGTTGATACCCCCAACCAATAATTAAAATTAATGTAGGAATTAATCTAATTTCAAAAAATAAATAAAATATAAATAAATTTATAGAAGAAAAAGCTAAATATAAAGATAATATTAAATTCACTATAATAAATAAAAATAAATTTCTAAAATTTTTTAATTTAAATAATTTTTCTCTAGCTAAAATTATTAATCTACAAATTCAAAAACTTAATAAAATCAATGAATATGACAATAAATCCCTTCCTAATAAATATGAAACATTTACTCAAATATAAGTTATAGAAATATTTAAAAAAAATAAAAATGTTAAACAAAAAAAAAGAAATTGAACTAATCAAAATTCTGAAATAAAACATAAAGGAATTAAAAATAATAGACTAAAAAAAAATTTTATCATAATGAAGAAAAAGTTAAAATATAATCATTTCCATGAGTTCGAATTATCAATACTAATACTGCTAATCCTAAAGAACCTTCACATACTCTTATAGTTAAAAAAATTATTGAAAAAAAAAATTCATAATTTAATTGTGATAAATAAATTAAAATATTAAAATATAATGAAATTATAATAAATTCTAATCTTAATAATATAATTAATAAATGTTTTCGTTTAGACGCAAAAACAATTATACCTGAAATTCTAAAAAATAAAGATAATATAATATAAATTAACATTAGTTTTAATAATTTAATTAAAATATTGGTCTTGTAAACCAAAAATAAGATTTTATCTTTTAAAACATCAAGAAAAGAAAATTTTCCCATCTTTAATCTCCAAAATTAATATTTTTTTTAAACTATTTCTTGATATTTCTTTATTATTAATCTCTTTATCAATTATAATAAGTATTACCTTTTTATTTCTTAATCATCCTCTTTCCTTTGGAATAATTCTTCTTATTCAAACTATTATAATTGCTCTATTAACAGGACTTATAAATTATAATTTTTGATTTTCATATATTATTTTTCTAATTATAATCGGAGGTATATTAATTTTATTTATTTATATAACAAGAATTGCATCTAATGAAAAATTTAAATTTTCATATAAACTATTAATATTAATAAGATTAATTATTATTATTATATTAATATTTTCCTTTCTTGACTCATTTTTTCTAAATTTAAATTTAATTAATGACTTATTTAACCAAAACTTTATTAAAAATTATAAATTATCAATAAATAAATTTTTTATTTGACCAATAAATATAATTTTTTTCTTAATAATTATTTATCTATTAATTTCACTAATTATAGTTGTAAAAATTACTAATATTCAATCAGGACCTTTACGACAAAAAATATAATGAAAATACCTATCCGAAAAATTTCACCTATTTTTAAAATTATTAATAGATCATTAATTGATTTACCTTCACCTTCTAATATTTCTACCTTATGAAATTTTGGTTCATTATTAGGATTTTGCCTAGGAATTCAAGTAATTACAGGCTTATTTCTTGCCATACATTATTGTCCTAATATTGATCTAGCTTTTAATAGAGTAGCTCATATTTGTCGAGATGTAAATTATGGATGATTAATTCGAACTCTTCATGCTAATGGAGCATCCTTTTTCTTTATTTGTCTTTATATTCATATTGGTCGAGGAATTTACTACAGATCCTATAATTTAATTGAAACATGAATAATTGGAGTTACAATTTTTTTTATTGTAATAGGAACTGCATTTTTAGGATATGTTCTACCTTGAGGACAAATATCATTTTGAGGAGCAACTGTTATTACTAATTTATTATCTGCTATCCCATATTTAGGAACTATAATTGTTCAATGAGTTTGAGGAGGATTTGCAGTAGATAATGCAACTCTAACACGATTTTTTACTTTACATTTTCTTCTACCTTTTGTAGTAATTGCTTTAGTTATTATTCATCTTTTATTTCTACATCAAACAGGATCTAATAATCCTTTAGGAACTAATAGAAATTTTGATAAAATTCCTTTCCATCCTTATTTTTCTTTAAAAGATATTGTAGGAATACTTATTATATCCATAGCCCTATTAATCTTAACATTAAGGAATCCTTATCTTTTAGGAGATCCTGATAATTTTGTTCCAGCTAATCCTTTAGTTACTCCTATTCATATTCAACCCGAATGATATTTTCTTTTTGCATATGCTATTCTTCGATCTATTCCTAATAAGCTAGGAGGGGTACTTGCTTTAGTAATATCAATTGCTATTTTATATACATTACCTTTTACAAATAAAAAAAAAATATTAAGTAATCAATTTTATCCACTTAATAAACTTTTATTTTGATCTCTATTCACTATCATTGTTCTATTAACTTGAATTGGTGCTCGTCCTGTTGAAGATCCATATATTTTTACTGGACAAATATTAACTATCCTTTATTTTTCCTATTTTTTAATTAATCCATTAATTGCTAAAATTCAAGATAAAATTATATTTAAATAGTTAATGAGCTTGTAATAAGCTTATATTTTGAAAATATAAGAAAGAGATTATAATTCTCTATTAACTTATACTAAATTTTATTAACTAAAGTAAAAGGGTAAAAATAAAAATTTTTAACCCTATAAAAAATATTAAATAATTTAATGAAACAGGTAAATACCTTTTTCATGCCAAATATATTAACTTATCATAACGAAATCGAGGTAAAGTTCCTCGAACTCAAATTCAAATAAAACTTAAAACTCTTACTTTTAAAAAAAATCTAAAATCCATAAAATTCCCACCTAAAAATAATATTCTACAAATTATTCTTATAAACAAAATACTAGCATATTCTGCCAAAAAAATTATTGCAAATCCTCCTCTTCTATATTCAACATTAAATCCTGAAACTAATTCTGATTCACCCTCAGCAAAATCAAATGGAGTTCGATTAGTTTCTGCTAATCTAGAAACTAATCATATAAAACATAAAGGTATTATTAAAAATAAAAATCATATAAATTTTTGATATTTTATTAAATCTATTATATTTAATCTTAAAATTAAATATAAAAAAGATATTAAAATTAATGATAATCTAACTTCATAAGAAATAGTTTGAGCTACTGCTCGTAATCTTCCTAATAAAGAATAATTTGAATTAGAAGATCACCCTGCTAATATTACCGTATAAACTCTTAAACTAGATACACATAAAAAATACAATATTGAAAAATTAAATCTAATATTAACTGTAAAAAAAGGTATACATAATCATAAAACTAAAGCTAAAAATAAATTTATTACAGGAGAAAAATAATATAAATTGAAATTTGATATATAAGGGTAAGTCTGTTCCTTAGAAAATAACTTAATCGCATCTCTAAAAGGCTGAATTAAACCAATAAATCCTACCTTATTTGGACCTTTACGAATTTGAATATAACCTAAAACTTTACGTTCTAATAATGTTAAAAATGCTACTCCTACTAACACACAAATAATTAAAATTAACCTAGAAATAAAAATTAAAATTAAATCTATTAATAACAAGTGTTATCTGTAATAAAAATTACATATAATGATTCTAAATCAATTGCACTAATCTGCCAAAATAACTATTAATATTCAAAATTAAATAATTTATTATATATTTGATCCTTTCGTACTAAAATATATATATATTTTAAAGATAGAAACCAACCTGGCTCACACCGGTTTAAACTCAGATCATGTAAAATTTTAAAGGTCGAACAGACCTAATCTTTCTAGCTTCTACACCAAAAATTAATTTTAATCCAACATCGAGGTCGCAAACTTTTCTTTCGATTTGAACTCTCAAAAAAAATTACGCTGTTATCCCTAAGGTAATTTAATCTTTTAATCATAAATAATGGATCAAATTTTCATATATTAATGTTATAATATAAAAAAAGTTTAATAAATTTTTCAATCGCCCCAACTAAATAAAAGTTAAAATTATAAAACTTATAATCCTAAAAATTTTTAATTTTAAATTTTATAAAACTCTATAGGGTCTTCTCGTCTTTTAAAATAATTTAAGCTTTTTTACTTAAAAATAAAATTCAATAAAATTTAACTAGAGACAGTTATTTTCTCATCCAACCATTCATACAAGCTTTCAATTAAAAAACTAGTTATTATGCTACCTTAGCACGGTCAGTTTACCGCGGCCCTTTAATAACTCAGTGGGCAGGCGAGACCTTAAATCATAATCAAAAGGCCATGTTTTTAATAAACAGGTGAAAAATTTTTTGCCGAATTCCTTTAATTAACCTTAATTAAATATCTTATTTTACAAAAATATTTACTAATTTTATCATTATTACTAAATTTTTTTTCATTATAATTTATAATTTAATAAAATATTTAAAATTCATATAAATAATATAACTAAAAAATTAATTATAACATTATTTTAATAATGGAAACTTCTAATCCTATATTTCATTCTTTTATATAAATTTTTAATTTTTTTTATATAAGCTTATCCCTTTATAAATAAAATATTAATAATATAAAATTAAAAATTTAATATTATATTTTTAATAATAAAATTAAACTTTTTTCTTAAATAACTAGATATATTAAAAACGTATAACGTTTCATTTCTAAAATAATATTTTAAATATTTATTCTACAATAAAATTATATTATTTTAGCCCTTTTAAATTCGAGAAAATATTATTTAAATTTTATTTAATAAACCCTGATACACAAGGTACAAAATAATTTTTTTCTTTTTTAATTTTAACTTATTTCTTTCACAATACTAATAATCTATAATTATAAAAAATTTTTTCTAAACTATACTAAAATATATATTTTTTTATTTAAATTTTATTCCCCTAAAATTAATTAATAATATTTTTAAATCAAGCTAAATTGAATTTCACAATTAACTTTTTAATGTAAATAAAATGCTTATCTAAAGCTCTAACTTGATCTTTCTAGGCTCACTTTCCAGTAAGCCTACTTTGTTACGACTTATTTCACCTTGGGATGAAAGCGACGGGCGATATGTACATATTTTAGAGCTAAAATCATTTTTCTTATCTAAAAAAATTACTTTCAAATCCTTATTCAAATAAATTTTCAATCTATTATCCTCAATTAAAATTAATGTAACCCATTTCTTCCTTTATATAAACTATACCTTGATCTGATTTCCTCTAAATAAAATTTAAATTTTGAATATTTAAATTCTCCTAAAATATTCAAACTACGACGATATACAAATTAATAATAAAGGTAAAATAACTCGTGGACTATCAATTATAGAACAGGTTCCTCTGAATAGACTAAAATACCGCCAAATTTTTTAATTTTCAAGAACATAACTACTACTAATCTAGTACAAATTTACGTTTATAATAATAGGGTATCTAATCCTAGTCTATTAATAAATTTATTAAATAATTTCCATAAATCAATTTATTAAAAAATTTAAAAATTTCACTTTATAAACCTTTCCTTAAAATTTTTTATATAAAATGTATTAATACTAAAAAAAATTAAAATGTATTATTTGTATAACCGCAACTGCTGGCACAAATTTAGTTAATACTATAAACTTCTCTAAATCTAATTTTCATTAATTTTTAAAATTATTTACTGCGAATATATACTATATTTATTTTTTTTAAAAAAATAATTTATTATCACACAAAAATTTACATATAAATACAAAATTTAATCTAATTTTTAAAACAAAAATAAAACTTTCTATTCCCTAAAATTTAAATTAAACACATTAAAAAACGAATACTCCCCCCTATAAATTAAAAATATGGTCATTAATTAGTACTAAACTTTATTATTTAACACTAATTTCAAACTAAGAACTTTTTTATACTTAATTCAAATTACCCCTATATAAATAATTTTTATAAATTAATTATTTATATAATTTATAAATTATATAAGATTTCCCCACAAAATTATATAATTTTATAAATATATTTTTCTTAAAAATAATAATATTTATTATTCATTATTAATATATAAACATATTAATATATTAATATAATAATATAAAATTATAATTTAATTAAATTATAATTTTATATTATAGGAAATATTTATATTAATATATAAAAAAGGGTAGTTTTTTTTTTTTTCGTAAATTTGTTATTTTCAATAACAAATTTATTTATTAATAATAAATAAATTATTTATTTATATATAACAATTATATTTATATATATTAATAAATATATAATATATTTATTAATATATATTATATATATATTTTAATTAAATTGTTATATATATATAATAATTAATTGTTTAAAGAATAATAATATATAGATGTATATATATTAATATCCTTAAATATATAATTATATATACGATTTATAATATGAATAATACTATTATAAATTTCTATTATAATTTTTATTTTTTTCCATTATTGATTTATTAAAAATTATAAATCCCTCTAAAATTTGATTAATATCTGATAAAAATTATAGATCCTTATATTAATATAAATAGCTTATATAAATATATAAACTGATTAGGCATATATTGATATAATTTTTATTTTAATTTTTTTTTAAAAAAAAAAAATAGCCTAAATTTTTGAATGCTTACGATTCTAATTAGTTAATAAAATTTCGATAAAATCATTTTTTTTTTTTAAAATACAATTTTTTAAATGTTTATAAATTATTTCAAACAAAGAAAGTTTTAATGAAGTGCCTGAAGAAAAGGACAATTTTGATAGAATTGATAATGTGATCCCATCACCTTCATTTAATTTAAAATTGATTTTATATTTAATAGAATTAAACTATTTCCTTAGATATCAAAAATCTATATACATCATATACTAAAATATAAAAAGATAAGCTAATTAAGCTACTGGGTTCATACCCCATTTATGAAAGTTCCAATCTTTCTCTTTTTAATTTTAAATTTTTATAAAATCCTTTTTTTTATTACTATAATTTTAGGAACCTTAATTGCAATTTCTTCATATTCTTGATTAAGAATATGAATAGGGTTAGAAATTAATCTTTTATCAATTATTCCTTTATTTAGGAATACAAAAAATATTTATCCATCAGAAGCTGCATTAAAATATTTTATTACTCAATCTTTAGCATCAAGAATTTTATTATTATCAATTATTATTTCATTAAATTTAAAAGAACTTTTTCTTGAAAATCTTCAATTTTTAAATATTATTATAAATTCTTCCCTTTTAACTAAAATAGGAGCTGCACCCTTTCATGCCTGATTTCCTGAAGTCATAGAAGGATTAAATTGAAATATAGGACTATTAATATTAACTTGACAAAAAATTGCTCCAATAATTTTAATTTTCTATAATTTCCATATAAGAATATTTTTATTAGTAATTATTTTATGTTCAACAATTTTTAGAGGTATTTTAGGATTAAATCAAATTAGTTTACGAAAAATTTTAGCTTATTCTTCAATTAATCATATTAGATGAATATTAGCCAGATTATTACATAATCAAATTATTTGACTAATTTATTTTATTGTTTACTCAATTATTACTTTTAATATTGTAATTATTTTTAAAATTTTTCAAACTTTAACTTTAAATCAATTATTTAATCAACTTAATTTTTCTAAATCTATTAAATTTGCATTTCTTTTAAATTTTTTTTCACTGGGGGGACTCCCACCATTTTTAGGATTTTTCCCTAAATGATTAGTAATTAATAATTTAATTATTAATAAATTTTACTTTTTAAGTATACTTTTAATTATTTTTACTTTAATTACTTTATTTTTTTATTTACGAATCTCATTTTCTACTTTAATAATTAATTCTAATGAATCATTAATTTTTACTTCTAAAAAATTAAATTTTAAAATTTTTTTTATTAATTTTATTACTCTTAGAGGACTATTAATTTCTACCTTAATTCTTAATTATTTTTAAGGATTTAAGTTAAATAAACTATTAACCTTCAAAGTTAAATATAGAATAATTATTCTAAGCCTTAAGCATTTTGCTACCTTTAAATTTGCAATTTAAAATCATTATTGAATATAAGACTAAATTTAATTCCCCATTTCTTTGAAAACAAGGTTAATCTAAATTAGAAAGAAAATTCCCCATTTCTTTGAAAACAAGGTTAATCTAAATTAGAAAGAAAATTCCCCATTTCTTTGAAAACAAGGTTAATCTAAATTAGAAAGAAAATTCCCCATTTCTTTGAAAACAAGGTTAATCTAAATTAGAAAGAAAATTCCCCATTTCTTTGAAAACAAGGTTAATTTGGTAAAAGAAAAATTTTTCGTACGTAAATTTACAATTTACTGCCTAATCTCGGCC